AGTGTATTGAATCCATATAAAATAAGTCGACTAAAGTAAGTCGAATACAGAACTTCGATTCCTTTTTTCTTACTTGGTATTCGAGTTCGAATGAAAACCACCCGATTGCAGGTTGCAGGTAATGCCATCATTTTCTATTTTGTAAGGATTCATCAAAGTTAGAAAAAGATTCTATAAAAGCAATGATAAATAGATACGAATAGAGCAAGAAAAGAAGGAAATAAAAAACATAGTATAGAAAAGATATCCAAAATGATATAGAAATCACTATCCTATCCTTAGTTTTTATTTCCTTAATTTAATTGAATTTCGTTTGATTAGGGCCAAGTTCCTTAAAAACCTCTGCCTTTTTTAAAATATCCTGAACAGTTCCTGTAGGCTGAGCGCCCTTTTCAAGGAAATAGAGAATCGCGGGAACGTTTAAATAAGTTTGATTCTTGATAGGATCATAAAAACCCACTTTCCGAAGATCTCTTCCTTCTCTTCGAGATCGAACATCAATTGCAACGATTCGATAGACGGCTCATCGGGATAGATGTAGATAAAAAAGAACCCCCCCCTAGAACCGTATAAGAAGTTTTCTCCTCGTACGGCTCGATAAAAAACGATTCTAATTTTATCCATAGACAAAAATTAGAATAAATAGGATAGGAAAGGAATCCGTAAAATAAATTAGTCTATAATTTAACTCATAGTCATTTTTATTTAGCTTCCTTCCTGAAAAAAAATCATTTGTACTCATAACTCAAGTTCAAAAATTCTCAAATATCTTAAAGAAATTAAGATTTTTCTTTTTTTTTTTTTTTTTTTTTGAGTGGTCTTTAACCCCCCCTTTTTTTTCGTCTCATTTCAAATATATTTGGATTCTTTATTTGGATCCGTGAGACAATTGAAGTGGTGTTTCCTTGTTCTGGGATCCTTTATCTTGGTTTTAAATCATTGGGTTTAGACATTACTTCGGTGCTTCTTAATCCTTTCAAAATGGTAGCAACATACCCCTTTTGTGATTTCTTTCTATCAAAGAATCATACCGATGGTTGATTCGTGCGCGATACACTGTGGATCGAAAAAGTTTTAGCCGTTCCAACAAATTTTTTTGAATTGAAAAATTTGCTCGAATCGGATCCTTTCGATTTCTATATCGAAGATATACTTACGAAGTTGTTCCAATTTATTGATTGGCATTAACCCTAGATCGTTGCCCCTGAGAAATTCATCAATACTTTCTACTCGAGCTCCATCACGAACTATTTACATATTTACATTAAAACCCAATCAAAAAAAGAAGGATTCTAGTAGAATAGAAAAACGACGTCGAGCCAAGAGCACCTTCATTCCTATATAAAATGGTGGATGTAAGAATAAGAATCCACACCGGATCGTGTCCTTCAAGTCGCACGTTGCTTTCTACCACATCGTTTTAAACGAAGTTTTACCATAACATTCCTCTAATTTGGAACCAGTATGGAATTGATTCAATTGTGGAATCATGAATAGTCATTGGTTCAGTCGGTACAGAGACACAGTCATTTCTATTTTTTCTTATCTACATAGATAATAAAATAGATAATAAAGATCAAAAAAATTTTTCTGAATAAATATTAGCAAGACCCCGGTTTTTTGTATGAATGGAACTTTTTCTATAAATCTCTATCTCAAAAAAATGTCTAACAGAAATATCCAGAAATCTGAATATAGAAATAAAATAACTAACAGAAATCACACGAATAAATAAATTCTATTTGACTCTGCCTCTTCAAGTGACTCAATAAGATAGACTGACCCGTTCCAACTTCCCAAAACTTCCCAAAGATTCAATCCATAAAGAATCATTACAAATCTTTATACTTGAATTTGAGTCATGTTTTACAGTAAAGACTCCATTTGGTTATCATAAAAAAGATAATTTTCTGTTTCTTTTCGAATGGAATTGTCAATGATGTAAAGCAAATAATCTAAATAGATCGAACAATAAAAAGAAATATCATTGTTAAATATTTCAATTTTAATCTTTTAGGAATGCAAATTCTTTTTCACAAAAATGGAAAGACTTTTTGTCACTGAAATAGGAAACAATACATACCTATAAGCTAAGCACTTCCTCTTTTATATGTATTTTCATATTCATATTTTGTTTAACCTGAGGTTAAGTAATCCTTCTACAGATCTATGCCCCATCTTATCTTTATCTGGATCATAGGTTTAGTTCCTTTTGCATGTAATTTGAACTCGATTTAGTTCAGTTTGTAAAAAATTAAGATATGATTTCGAAAAGAATCATTCATTAAGATATGATTTCGAAAAGAATCATTCAAAATCAAAAAAGAAAGAGGAATCATATTCTATCCAATATTAGACCTTGAAACAGAACCTTGTTGAACAAAAAAGAAGTATTCGGATACAAGGGATATGCTCTGGGACGGAAGGATTCGAACCTCCGAATAGCGGGACCAAAACCCGTTGCCTTACCGCTTGGCTACGCCCCATTTCTATTTTTATTGGACACTAATACTAATAAAGAATAATATTGGTATTAAGTGTTCGTCAATTCCAGTCCAACTATCTATAGAAAATCTTTCTCCTTTATAGAATTGATTATAGATTCGTTGCTAGAATTTTGACATGTGTATATCTAGAATTCAACTGAATTTATTGATCATTATATATAATTCAATTAAGATATTGTATGAAAGTATGATTTTTTCTATTCTCCTTTGAGAATTGGAGGATTTTTGATTGAGTGGAAAAAGAAGGATTTTTTTGTCTACCTTACTTTCTTCATTTTTCCTTATATCAATAACTCAATCAAAATGCAATTATCTCGACGAAAAAAAATGTCTGTTATGCTTAATATCTTTAGTTTGATCTGTCTTAATTCTGCCCTTTATCCGAGTAGTCTTTTCTTCGCCAAATTGCCCGAAGCCTATGCTTTTTTGAATCCAATCGTAGATGTTATGCCAGTCATACCCCTGTTCTTTTTTCTTTTAGCCTTTGTTTGGCAAGCTGCTGTAAGTTTTCGATAAGATCTTTAATAGTATCCTAGAAAATTCATTTTTTTTTGATAAAAATGATAACAATATAAAAATGATAACAATCGAGAAGATCAAATAAGTCTGACAGTATGAACCTTCAATTCAAACATTGAAATTTCGGATAGCCGCAAAAAATCCGGCTCGCCCCATTTCCCGATTTGAATCCTTTTTCTCCTTTTTTCGGCGAAATACCTTATTAGCTTAGGGTCGCTTACAATATCTAATTGTCGGTATGAAAGTGATTTGTGGTAATCAAAGACTCTTATTAAAAATTTCAACTTCATTTGAATTTCTGAACATTCTTTTCTATTTCTATAATTCATTTCTTGGTGTCAAAATAGGATATGTGATATAAAAAAGGAGGATCTATTATCTTTTCTTTTCTCGTTTTTTTTCAAAAAATGATCTTGGAGGTTGTGTAATGCTTACTCTCAAACTTTTCGTTTACACAGTAGTAATATTCTTTGTTTCTCTCTTCATCTTTGGATTCCTATCCAATGATCCAGGACGTAATCCTGGACGTGAAGAATAAAATAAAAATTTCGTTTTTGTTGCTTAATTTTACAATTTTCTTAATATTTTATTTTAGCTATTCCACACATTTCACTATGAAAAAAATAAACAGGGATTTGCTAAATTTGAAAGAAAAAAAATAGAAAGTCATCAACGGAAACGGAAAGAGAGGGATTCGAACCCTCGGTACGAATAACTCGTACAACGGATTAGCAATCCGCCGCTTTCGTCCACTCAGCCATCTCTCCCAATTGAAAAAGATAATTACTATGTTACATTACACATCAAATAAGGATTAAAGAAAGTATTTCTTTCACATTCTTTATCGTTATTATAGAATTAGCAATTCCATTTAGATGCTCGAAAGATCCAAATAGAAAAAGAAATAAAGAAGACCTTCTTGCTTTTATTTTGTTCGAAGCGCCCTTTTGGCCTGGCCCGGTCAATACCCAGCCGGGCCTTTTTTGTTCCAAAAAATTCCCTTTCTTTTTTATTTATAGGCAACATACTCTAAATAGCCAATTTTGTATCTTTGTAACAATTTCCGTTCTGGGGTTTACATATACTTATCATTTTTGTTATAATGGAAATTGAGAAGGATTTTTGATTCAAAAGAATCAATTAAGTATGTATCAATTTGTATTTTCTTATGTCATTAGGTAAACCAAATTTTAGATTCAAATCCAATAATCATTCACGAATTCTCAGTCAACGAATAGTTAATGGTTCCCATTTGTCATCAATTTTGGTTTTTTTGAGTGAAAATATACATTTTCTTTTTCAATATAAAAGTGAGGGGAAGCTTTTTGGCATTGTGTGTTTTGAGATACTATATAATCAATCGAAGGGGTAGATCAAAGACAATCAAAAGGGGAAAAATGGTTTCTTTTCTAATTTTTCTAAATTAAAAAAAGGATTAAAAACAGGATGCAAGTACAATAAACTAAAATTTAGTAATACAACCCAAAAGGGAAATTTTGATCCTATTGTGTATCGTTTTGGCGGCATGGCCGAGTGGTAAGGCGGGGGACTGCAAATCCTTTTTCCCCAGTTCAAATCCGGGTGCCGCCTCATCAACAAACGAATCGAAATCTCTTATTCTGTTCTGCTGATATAACTCAACCAAATTTTATCCAGCAGAACAGAATAAGGGGACTATTAATACTTGATTGATTCTAAACATCCGTTCTGGATATTTTGTAAATCAATTTTTGAATCGAAAATGAAAAGAAAGATTGTCATGGTCGAAGCAAGACTTCCCGATTCCTTTCTACTACTAATGTAATGTCTACTGATTGGGTTTGGATAGCCGGCAGATAATTTAACTACTGGTTGGGGGAAGTTCTTTCTATACTATAATCTACATATATAGACTCGCGAGAATCTCTGAGTGTTTAGGCATTCAATCACTATTAGATTAGATTGAGATGGATAATTTCCTTTTTTATAGAAAATAAAAAGTGAAAAAAAAATTTTAACCCCTCGTCAAAAGTATAATATACTATCTCTCAACTCCTTCAGAGCGACAATCGGGAAAGGGTACGTATTAGATCAAATAGGAAAATTTTGTAATAGATAGCAATTGATCTATTTTTACTTTGAAGGGCAATAAAAAATGAATGGACCCTCTTATTTATTTTATTACTAGATGTTCCATTAGTAACATTCCTTTGTAATGTTATTTTTTATTTTACTTGTGTTTAGTCTTTCCCGATTAGAAATAATATAGGAATTTTTGAAATGGATTTATTTGATTGGTTCATCAATAGTGTTCGGCCAGAATCCCTTTTTGACTCTGGACCATTAATTCTACTATTATTAGTGAGCAATAATGGAATAATTCTATCATAGAGATAAGGGACATAATTCACATGGATATAGTAAGTCTCGCTTGGGCTGCTTTAATGGTAGTCTTTACATTTTCCCTTTCACTCGTAGTATGGGGAAGAAGTGGACTTTAGAAGCACTCCTAATTTAGTTGAGGAATGAAACGGTATCAATTGTTTTATAGATCGTTCTGCAACGCATTTTTGATTTGAAAATTATTTCAATTCAAATCAAAATATCTTCATTTTCAAATTCCATTGGATTCTAGTGGAGAAATATATTCTATAACAGTAAAACAATTATTTCAGATTCATCGGAATAAATAGATGTATCAAACGAACTAGAATTGGGTCCTACGTCAATTACATATATGGATTAATAATTACATCTATTGAAGATAGAAGCTAATATTGAAGATAGAAGCTAATATAGTATACCAACTTTATTAGAAACAATTTTATACACTATTATAACACTAATAGAGAGTATGGTAAGTAAGAAAGAAATTTCTTACTTACCATACTCTCGGATCTCATAGAAGACCGCCGATGATAGCCCGTTGATTTCATTTAAGACGTAAAAATAGAATACTTTTCATTTGATTTCTTCAACTATTGATAAGAATTCAGAAGTCAAGTTTCATTTAAAGTAATTAATCATTTTGACTGACTGTTTTTACGTAAATTATAAGTAGAAAAGCAGTAGGAACTAAAATGAACAGTGCAGTAGCAATAAATGCAAGAATATTTACTTCCATAATCTCATCGTTTTTTTATTTCACAATAACTCGGGATTTAATCCCATAGAGATGATAAATCTTTCACCTGTCAATTCAATGAATGCATTACCTATCGATGATCTTGAATCGGATCAATATCATGAATAATAATATCTGAGCTATTAAATTAATTCGTCGTCGAGAATTGAATAGTATAACATACGAACATCTTTTATCCATACCAAATCCAATCTTGGATTCCCGGACCAACCAAAAGTTGCTTTACTTTCTGTATCCTTCTTTTCTGTTCTTTCTTTTCTATAACCTACCTTAGGTCTTCCTTATAGAACCATCAAACGAAACGAAATCTAACCGGCCGTCCGAACTACAAAACCCCAACAAACAATACAAACGAAGTGGAAAAAGAGAGGAATTAGGTTCTAAATTTTAATTATCTAAATTTCTTTGGAAGACAAGGAAGTATGAGAAAGATGAGTCGCAGGAGAAAAGATGGAATATTCTATCAACTTCACTATTTTAGTTATTTTCATTTTAGTTTAGGGTTTGTTCTTTCTTCGACAGAATCCTGAAAAAAAGAAGGGAAACCCCTTCGGAATTCAATTATGCTCTCTGTCCCTTCTTTCACAGATTTCATGGAGAGGCGAATTGATGTACTTATTGGATCCGTCGGGACTGACGGGGCTCGAACCCGCAACGTCCGCCTTGACAGGGCGGTGCTCTTGCCTATTGAACTACAATCCCAGGGAAATAAGAAGAGATCTAGCAGAAATTTTGGATTCCTTTTTATTCTCTCGTATCAGGTATTTATTAAGAACAAGAGTGTTCTACCATCTGATAGTAGATTGACAAATTGTTGGGCCGAGCTGGATTTGAACCAGCGTAGACATATTGTCAACGAATTTACAGTCCGTCCCCATTAACCACTCGGGCATCGACCCAACGCCTAATTTATTTTAGACGTTCCACAATATTGTCCCCAGGCAGATTTGATAAATACATATCACTTGATCTAAAATACAAAGTCCCACTGAGTAGACTATTAGAAGGACTTGACAAATATAGATCACTTGATAGAAAATCCCACTCCTATCGTCTTGAGTCTTAGTATACCCCCAGAGGGACTTGAACCCTCGTTTTCTCCGTGAAAAAGAGAGGTCGTAACCGCTGGACCATAGGGGCCTATGGCCACCTTGATTCAAAAAGAAACTCGAAATAATAGGTCCCGGCCACCTCTAATAAAAAAGCACTAGAAATACAATAGGTAATAAGAAGAATACCATAGGTAATTAATGCCTAAGGCCGCCTTAACTTCTTAACTTAAAATAACTCAGGGCGAGAGCCGCCTTTAGGAGATGAATCAAACCGAAAAACTCGTTAACTATTCTGGAG